TTCCAATAGCAATCGGGGTTATGGATTTTCAGTTTATGGGGGGTAGTATGGGATCCGCAGTAGGCGAGAAAATCACCCGTTTGATCGAGTATGCTACCAAGAGCTTTCTCCCTCTTATTCTAGTGTGTGCTTCCGGAGGAGCACGGATGCAAGAAGGAAGTTTGAGCTTGATGCAAATGGCTAAAATATCTTCTGCTTTATATGATTATCAATTAAATAAGAAGTTATTCTATGTATCAATCCTTACATCTCCAACTACTGGTGGGGTGACAGCGAGCTTTGGTATGTTGGGGGATATCATTATTGCTGAACCCAATGCCTACATTGCATTTGCGGGTAAACGAGTAATTGAACAAACATTGAATAAGACAGTACCAGAAGGTTCACAAGCGGCTGAATATTTATTCCAAAAGGGTTTATTCGACCCAATCGTACCACGTAATCCTTTAAAAGGTGTTCTGAGTGAGTTATTTCAACTACACGCTTTCTTTCCCTTGAAAAAAAAAAACAAACAAGTAGAATGTTAGGTTCAATTCATTTATTGGAATTAAGATGAAAATACGAAAAGTGAAGTTTTCTTTGGTGACATAAGATCTAATTGTAGAGCGAATCAAGAGAAAATAAAAAGTTTCGTAATTTTTTGCGATATCCTTTTTTAGTCATATTAATGATTAGTAATCAGAAAGCCTGCCTCTATGAACAAACAAGACAAAAGTGCTACTTTTGCCTTTCGCGAATTTCGGGGAAGGCAAAAATTTGCATCCTCTCCTTATACTTATGTATATAGTATATATAGAAAAAATTGTCTCTATATAGCAATCTTGCATCCTTCTATAATTTATTGAGAATCGTAATTCTTACTAATAACCCCCGTTGGATCATTCATATAGTTTATGTAGAAAGCTAAAAAAACGAAGCCCATTTAGTTAGTTCTATCCTCTTTGCACGTATTCTATACTCAATTATTATATATATATTCACTTATATTAGAGTCTAATTTAGTCTAAATTAAATAGAATTATTCTAAAATAGCTTATATAAATATAACAATTATAACAATATATAACAGGTAAAAATATTAAATCGAGGTATCCATTCTATGACAACTCTCAACTTACCCTCTATTCTTGTGCCCGTAGTGGGTCTAGTTTTTCCGGCAATGGCAATGGCTTCTTTATTTCTTCATATTCAAAAAAACAAGATTTTTTAGATCCGATGGGATGAAATCTCATTCATTTTTTTTTTTCAAAACTTAGATTTAGATCATAACACGGATATCTATTTAGTCTAATATGATATTAAGGTAAGGTGTGCCTTCCTCCGAAGACTCCTAAAGATTCACATTAGAATAAGGCTAGTTGATGAGAGTTCTTTCGGAAACAAAAAGAGTAAAGTCAAAGTTAGTTTGTTTATTCTTTCACTTCCAATAAAATACAACGGGATCTAGTATGAGTTGGCGATCAGAACATATATGGATAGAACTTATAACAGGATCTCGAAAAATAAGTAATTTCGGGTGGGCCTGTATACTTTTTTTAGGTTCCGTAGGATTTTTATTGGTTGGAACTTCCAGTTATCTTGGTAGGAATTTGATATCTTTATTTCCATATCAGCAAATCTCTTTTTTTCCACAAGGGATCGTGATGTCTTTCTATGGTATCGCAGGTCTCTTTATTAGTTCCTATTTGTGGTGCACAATTGTGTGGAATGTGGGTAGTGGTTATGATCGATTCGATAGAAAAGGGGGAATAGTGTGTATTTTTCGTTGGGGATTTCCGGGAAAGAATCGTCGCATTTTCCTCCGATTCCTTATGAAAGATATTCAGTCTATAAGAATAGAAGTTAAAGAGGGTATTTATGCCCGCCGTGTTCTTTATATGGAAATACGTGGCCAGGGAGACATTCCCTTGACTCGTACTGATGAGAATTTGACTCCACGCGAAATTGAACAAAAAGCTGCTGAATTGGCCTATTTTTTGCGCGTACCGATTGAAATTTTTTGAAAAATAAACTAACTAAACTAAACGTTTTCTCATCAAAAGGAAAACGCTTTTGAATCCTCTTTTTTATACTATAAGAGCACTAATTGTATCCAAACCGGCTCAGACATATATTATATAGAACAGCAAAACTGCTGTGGCCGCAAAAAAGTTTTATACGTAGTATGGAAATCCGCGTAACTTAATTTAATTAAGTACCAAAAAAAGTAACAAATCACCGGAATTATGTCTTGTCTTGCCATTCTTTTTTGATCCTCACACTGTTTTTCTTTTTCATAATTTTTTTTTTCAACGAGTCTTTCGCTCGGGGGGTTTATTTCGTCTTGAAATAGGATTGGCTAATTTTAATTCGCTCGTTCGGGTATCCGGGGGAAACTCTTTCAAATTTAACTAATTAAGACTAATTGAAAAAAAAAAAGGGGGGGGGGGGATTCATATCTTGTAATAGAACTCACGCTTGATCGAAAGAGTAGATCACATAGAATCGATGAATAGGGTGGGTTCATTAATAATTCAAAGATTAAAAAAATGTCAAAAAAGAAAGAATTGACTCCCCTTATATATCTTGCATCTATAGTATTTTTGCCCTGGTTGATCTCTCTTTTATTTCAAAAAAGTATGGAATCTTGGATTACAAATTGGTGGAATACTAGGAAATATGAAATTTTTTTGAATCATATTCAAGAAAAGAGTATTCTAGAAAAATTCATAGAATTAAAGGAACTTTTCTTGTTGGAAGAAATGATAAAGGACTTTTCGGAGACACATCCTCAAAAATGGAGTATAGGGATACAAAAAGAAACAATCCAATTGATCAAGATGGATAATGAGAATCGTATGAATACGATTTTACACTTCTCGACAAATCTAACCTATTTTGTTATTCTAAGTGGTTATTCTCTTCTGAGTAATAAAGAACTTATTCTTTTTAACTCTTGGGTTCAGGAATTCTTATATAACTTAAGTGATACAATCAAAGCTTTTTCTATTCTTTTATTAACCGATTTATGTATTGGATTCCATTCACCCCACGGTTGGGAACTTCTGCTTAGCTTTGTGTACAAAGATTTTGGGTTTGCTTATAATGATCAAATTATATCTGGTCTTGTTTCCACTTTCCCAGTCATTATAGATACAATTTTCAAATATTGGATTTTCCGGTATTTAAATCGTATATCTCCTTCACTTGTAGTGATTTATCATTCAATGAATGACTGAAAAACGGTCCACTGTAATTTTAATCAAATTTTAATGTTTGTTACTGTCTAACATAAGAAAAGCACATTCAAAATAATACTTCCTAGTTCTATCAATCTAGGGGTAGGGGGGTTTTCCTATATTGCAGTTAAATGAGTGTAGTAAAGAGCATAATCGTGGATAGGGAACTATATTAGCGACCTACCTAATTTATTGTAGAAATTTTAGGGATCAATGATTGGACCATGCAAACTAGAACTACCCTTTCTTGGATAAAGGAACAGATTACTCGATCTATTTCCGTATCCCTCGTGATATACATAATAACTCGGACATACATTTCAAACGCATATCCCATTTTTGCACAACAGGGTTATGAAAATCCACGAGAAGCAACTGGGCGTATTGTATGTGCCAATTGCCATTTAGCTAATAAGCCCGTGGATATTGAGGTTCCACAAGCGGTACTTCCGGATACTGTATTTGAGGCAGTTGTTCGAATTCCTTATGATATGCAAGTGAAACAAGTTCTTGCTAATGGGAAAAAGGGTGGTTTAAATGTCGGGGCTGTTCTGATCTTACCTGAAGGGTTTGAATTAGCCCCCCCTGATCGTATTTCGCCTGAGATGAAAGAAAAGATAGGAAATCTGTCTTTTCAGAATTATCGACCTACTCAAAAAAATATTCTTGTGATAGGTCCTGTTCCGGGTCAGAAATATAGTGAAATTACCTTTCCTATTCTTTCTCCCGACCCTGCAACTAATAAAGATGCTCACTTCTTAAAATATCCCATATATGTAGGCGGAAACAGAGGGCGAGGGCAGATTTATCCGGACGGGAGCAAGAGTAATAATACGGTTTATAATGCTACAGCAGCAGGTATCGTAACTAAAATTATCCGAAAGGAAAAAGGGGGATATGAAATAACTATAGCGGATTCATCAGACGGGCGTCAAGTCGTTGATATTATTCCTCCAGGACCAGAACTTCTTATTTCAGAGAGTGAATCTATCAAACTTGATCAACCCTTAACAAGTAATCCGAATGTGGGTGGATTTGGTCAGGGCGATGCCGAAATAGTACTTCAAGATCCATTACGTGTTCAAGGCCTTTTGTTCTTCTTGGCATCTGTTATTTTGGCACAAATCTTTTTGGTTCTTAAAAAGAAACAGTTTGAGAAAGTTCAATTGTCCGAAATGAATTTCTAGGTCCGTGAATTTATCAACATCAAGTTCGTGGAAAAAGGACAAAATTCTTGTTGGAAATTCGGTATAATAAAAAAAGAATGCAAAGTCTTGTGTTTACTTGTTTATTGACTAGATACTAAACATAAAAAAAGTGGAGAATAGAAAAAAAGAATAAATGAGGGGAACACTTTTTGTTAGGAAGGAATAGTCGTTTTCCTAGTCTTCGACACAAGAAAGGGACGTAGAAAATTCTTTTCTTGTGTCGAAATTCTAATTATGATTGATCCTGCTCGTCAAAGATTATTATCTTTAGTTTCGAGTTTTTTATAGGTTTATTCTAATATTTTTTTCCGCACAACAAATAGTGGACAAACAAAAAACTAAAAAAAAAATTGTGTAAGATCCTAAAATAAATAGAGCGGGGTTTTTGAATTTTAATATAGAAACTAAAGGGTTTGCATAATATCTGATCGCCAGAAACCCATCAAATTAATTAATCCACTCTTCTTCTAACTTTGCAGGTCTAAATGGGTACTATATATATGAAAAATTCCTGTTAGGAAGCAATCACTAAAAGTCATAAAAAGAAAAGTATAAAAAAATATTTTATGAACCC